TTTGAGAAAAAAAACAAGAGAATAATAGCCTGACAATTAGTTCTAGTTCGGTTCGATTCAGGTGCTCGTTTAGTCGCTAAATAGACCCCATTATTGTATTGTATTAATTTCATATCTTGATTTGATATGGTGGATTCCGAGGGTATTCAATGCTAGGCATAATGAGCATAAGGGCCTCAAAAAATCTCTTTTCGTCCTATGAACTTTAAGGCGTACAAATTTTCATATTGGATTTTTTAAGCCGAACGACGGAGGCTCTATTTAAGATTTTAAATAATCGATGCCAAAGGCGCACCTACGTCAAGATAAAACTCTTCTTTGAAACACTTTGGTAGTGCTTATGAACCAAAGGTCAAGTAAATAATGAAGTAGAGTACATGGAACCATATTTTTTCTTGATAGAAAAAAGATGGCGGACTGGCTGATATTTACATTAGTTAATGAAAGAGCCCAATGCAAAAAAAAAATGCATGTTGGGTCCTTGAAACTAAATCATTTTTATAATAATCCGTTTGATTGATCCGTTTTACCGAAAAGGTCATCGGTTCGAGTCCGTATAGCCCTAAGGGTAAAATTAACCATGGAAAAAATTACCGACTACTTGACAAAGGTAATTTTTTTTTATATAAATATACAAACAAATAGATGGAAAAAATTACCGACTACTTGACAAAGGTAATTTTTTTTTATATAAATATACAAACAAATAGATGGAAAAAATTACCGACTAAGAGTAGGATTTTTAGTAAAATAATTTTATAAAAGTTTTATTTATCTTTACATTGATTGATTACTACGAATTATAATGTCATAAAATGGGATGCGTGATAATAAATACAACAACGGTTCGTGTGGGTCTCATCTCATATGATCTGATCGGAAATTTTTAAATTATGCATTCAACTCTTACAAATATCATAGATAACACGGATATCCCGCAATTTACTTTTCAATAAATTGCTTTAATATTTCATTTTCGAATCTTTAGAAATATAAACAATATCTCTTATCTTCTTTCTATTTTTTATAAAAGTACAGATATTAGGGGGTTCTAATAACTATGACTTTTATTTTCAATTTGATAAACCAACCTTTTGTAAAAAAAGGGCGGTTACCCTTCTTGGAATTAAAAAGGAACTTAGGACACAAGTATAAATTGCTTACTGAAGCAACAGAAAATTCGGGTTCTCTTGATGAAAAGAATTTTAGCGCGGAGGATACCAGGATAAGTGATACAGAAAGTCTTGGATGGATCCCCGAAAATAGGGGAATTGATAATATTATATTAACTAAAAACCCGGGAGAGGAGGTAAATAATATGGAGAAGCGGGATCTGGAACGGGACGTAAATCAGAAAACTGATGGAACAGAGAATATAACGGAAACGGACGGCATGCGAAAATTTGCGCATTTGTGGGTTCCCTGCGAAAATTGTTATAATTTGCACTACAAAAAATGCTTTAATGCAGCGAGAATCTGCGAGAAATGTGGAATTCATTTAAGAATGAATAGTTGGGATAGGCTAGAGCTTCTGATTGATGAAGGCACTTGGATTCCCATGGATGAAGACATGGTTTCGAGGGATCCAATTGAATTTGATAAAGAAGTTTTTTATGAAAAAATTAACTACAAAGAATTCTTAAAAGAATTTATGGGTTATTATAGTAAGAATTGTGTATTCATTGAAATACTAAATAATACCGATAAGGAGGAGGATCGCGAAAATGATAAGTATTGTTTCAAATGCGGGATTGATAGACCTGATTGTTTCGAGGAACTCCACGAAGGGGAGATTAGCCCTTTCCAAATTTTTTTCGGGTGTGCGAAATATGATACAAGGGATTCTGGTTTTTTCGAGGAATGCGCCAAAAAAGGTGGGCTTTTCCATTTCGAAATTTGTTGGATACTCTCTAAATATTATAAATCAGATGAAGATGCTTTTCGGAAATTTTTTTCCAAAGATTATGAACCATATTTCAAAGACGATGAATTGTGTTCCGAAGCTTTTGAGACAGAATTTAATGAGAAACTTTTGGGCAATAATGCGATTGAGATTTACTATTTTACTAAGTCCTGCGAAAATTTTTGTAGTATTTCTCCCTTATTTTATAAGCTTTTTTTCGAAAATCGGGTGGATCTTCCCAGATTGGAACAATTTTGTTCCAAATTTGGGATTGATCTGTCCGAATTTTTTGAATCTTTTCCCAAACACGAGATGGATTGCCTCAAATTTTGTCAAGAAGCTGGCAGCCTGGGGATTGGATTTTCGCTTTTATCTGATTCTTGTGAAAAACAAATTAGTTATGATTATCTTGACCTTGCTTTTTTTAGGAAAATTCCAAAAAGTGTTTCTGGGATTTACAAATTTTGGGAGGAATCTTACAAAAATGAGCTTGATCTTTTCTTTATTCTTGACGAAATTGGCGAAAGGGAGAGGTTTAGGATTCTTTCCAAGCTTTCGAAAACTTTTTGCCGTTATAAACTTGGTATGCACAAATCCTTTGAGGGTATTGCTGAAAATCATAAAAAAGGTATTGCTGAAAATCATAAAAAATATTTTTCCAGAGATCAGATTGATTTTTCAAAGGATTCAAAAGATCATATTGATTTTGCGAGAGATTCTAGAGAGCATATTGATCCGGATGAGGATTTTCAAAATCCAACTGATCTTGACCCTGATAGAGATTCTTCTGCAGGTTTTTCCAGAGATCAGATTGATTTTCCGAAGGATTCAAAAGATCATATTGATTTTGCGAGGGATTCTAGAGATCATATTGATCCGGATGAGGATTTTCAAAATCCAACTGATCTTGATCCTGATAGAGATTCTTCTGCAGATTTATTGGGCCGAAGAGACTCAAAAGATCTTATTCATCATATTTATTTTGCGAAGGATTCTAGAGATCATATTGATCCGGATTCTAGAGATCATATGGATCCGGATGAGGATTTTCAAAATCCAACTGACCTTGATCCTGATAGAGATTCTTCTGCAGATTCTTCCAGAGATCAGATTGATTTTCCGAAGGATTCAAAAGATCATATTGATTGGGATGAGGATTGCCGACCCCGAACTGCTCTGGATCCGGATAAGGATTCTTCTGGAGATTTATTGGGTCGAAGGGGTGGTAATGAAAATGAAGAGGGGGATGGATACTGTCAAAATCCAACTGGTCATGACCCTGATAAAGATTCTTCTGGAGATTCAGCACGCCCAATGGATGGTATTAACGTATATAAAGAGGAGGAAGACCCTCTTGCTTATATTTTTACGGATTCGGAGGATGTTACGTATCCTGTCAAGAAAGATATTTCCGAAAAAGAAAAGGAAGGCTGGAAAAGGGAAGAAGAGTCCGCAGCTTCTAGTGATTCTTCTGGATTGGAAGGGAGATATTATCGGGACCATATGGATTTATCCCCCAAAGAGACCGGGTTAGAAGAAATTTCGGAAAAAGATAAGGAAGGTTCGAAAAAGGAAGAAGAGTCCAAGGAAGAAGAGTCCGCAGAATCTAATGATTTAGAATCCGAATCTGAATTCGAGCGGAGAGATGGTTCGAAAAAGGAAGAAGAGTCCAAGGAAGAAGAGTCCAAGGAAGAAGAGTCCAAGGAAGAAGAGTCCAAGGAAGAAGAGTCCAAGGAAGAAGAGTCCAAGGAAGAAGAGTCCAAGGAAGAAGAGTCCAAGGAAGAAGAGTCCAAGGAAGAAGAGTCCAAGGAAGAAGAGTCCAAGGAAGAAGAGTCCAAGGAAGAAGAGTCCAAGGAAGAAGAGTTCGCAGAATCTGATTATTTTGAGCCCGAAGATGATGAAGAAGAGTTCGCAGAATCTGATTATTTTGAGCCCGAAGATGATGAAGAAGAGGATATAAATTATATAGATTATTATGATTCTTACCAAGACGAGACCGGGTTACCTGAAGCTATTCAAACAGGTATAGGTGAACTAAACGGTATTCCTTTAGCAATTGGTGTTATGGATTTTGGGTTTATAGGGGGTTCTATGGGAGCCGTAGTAGGTGAAAAAATCACCCGGTTGATTGAATATGCTACCAAAAATTCACTACCCCTTATTATAGTATGTGCTTCTGGAGGGGCACGGATGCAAGAAGGCATCGTGAGCTTAATGCAAATGGCTAAAATATCTTCTGCCTTGTACGACTATCACTATAAACCGGTCGAAAAAAAATTATTATATATATCAATTCTTGCATCGCCCACTAGTGGTGGTGTGACAGCCAGTTTTGGTATGTTGGGGGATATTATTATTGCCGAACCAGACGCCGAAATTGCGTTTGCGGGTAAAAGAGTAATTGAGGAAGTTTTGAAGGAGGAAGTACCCGAAGGTGCACAAACAACCGAAAATTTATTCGAAAAGGGTTTATTCGATCCAGTCTTACCACGTAATCTTTTAAAGAGCGCTCTAAGTGAGTTACTTGAGCTGCACGGTTTTTTTCCTTTGAATAAAACCCAAGCCAAGCATTAGGGTCAATTATTTGTGTCAATTCAATCAAAGTATTTGGTTTATCGGAATCAAAGTAAAAACTAGAAGGATGGAAGTTTTTAGCTGGCGACGCCCTATTTGTAGAATATAAAAAATAAAAAAATATAATGAATATAGAATAAATATTCATTATATTTCCGATTACTAATCAGGAAACCCCTATCAATAAGAAGGAAAAAAAAGAAGGACTTCTTACCTTTTTTTTTCCTTCTGCGAAATTTGTCAAATAAAAAAAATTTCATGTTCCCTTTTTCCATTTTGACATATGTATATAATTCATAAATCACTTTTTTCCTCTTTCGGGATTTTCCGGGAATCCCCTTTTTCCTTATTTAAAATCCCTCTATTTTTTTTATTGAATTAGTAGAAGCAAAAGAAAGAAGAAAAAATGAAGAATAATAAAGTCGATTATCATATATTATATGTGGAAAGGTTATTTTTTTAGTTCTACATTCCTTGCACTTATTATATATACTCTACTTACTTCTACTTCTATAGATATAGAATTCGAATTCGAATTAATTTATTAATATAATAACATAATAACAAAAAAAAAATATAACAAACAGGTACAATATAGTAAATCGAGGTACCCATTCTATGACAACTATCAACTTTCCCTCTATTTTTGTGCCCCTAGTAGGCCTAGTATTTCCGGCAATTGCAATGGCTTCTTTATTCCTTCATGTTCAAAAAAACAAGATTGTTTAGATCCTGTGGGCCAAATCTAATTTTTCAAGACTTAGACTTGAATCATAAAACAGATATCTATTTAGCAGAATGGTCTACCACGTGATTTCTTCCGAACATAAACGAAGGAGCCCTTATGCATGTGCATGCGGAAACATGACATTAGGGGTAGATTTATTATTTTTGATCTAACTAGTTAAAAGTAAAGATTCACATCAGAATGGTACTAGTTGATGAGAGTTACATCGGAAATAAAAAGAATAAGGAAAGTCAAATTCATTTGGGATATTCTTTCAATTCAAATAAAATGCAACCCGATCTACTATGAATTGGCGATCAGAACGTATATGGATAGAGCTTATAACGGGATCTAGAAAAATAAGTAATTTCTGCTGGGCATTTATCCTTTTTTTAGGTTCATTAGGATTCTTATTAGTTGGAATTTCCAGCTATCTTGGTAGGAATTTGATATCTTTATTCCCCCCCCAGCAAGTTATTTTTTTTCCACAAGGGATCGTGATGTCTTTCTATGGGGTCGCAGGCCTCTTTATTAGCTCCTATTTGTGGTGTACAATTTCTTGGAATGTAGGTAGTGGTTATGATCGATTCGATAGAAAAGAAGGAATAGTATGTATTTTTCGTTGGGGATTTCCTGGAAAAAATCGTCGCATCTTCCTCCGATTTCTTATAAAAGATATTCAGTCCATTAGAATAGAACTTAAAGAGGGTATTTATACTCGTCGTGTCCTTTATCTGGAAATCAGAGGTCAGGGGGCCATTCCCTTGACCCGTACTGATGAGAATTTTACTCCACGAGAAATTGAACAAAAAGCTGCTGAATTGGCCTATTTCCTGCGTGTACCAATTGAATGAAGTATTTTGAAATGAATGCTTTCTTTCTCAGCTCGGAATAAAATAAAAAATCTACAATCCTTTTTTATATGGCGTACCCTAAGTAAGGTAAATAACGGAAATTAAATCAGAACACCCATTCGGGTCAAAACAGACGTATACGGGTATACATAAAAACCAAAAGGAGAATTTTTTTTTGTTTACAAATTTGTCTGCAAAAAGGGGTTTTTTATTCGTATGGAAATCGACTCAACTCAATTCTCAATTCAATTCAGTAACAGTAATAAAAAAAAAGTAAAAAATAGAAATAATAATGGACTCATTCCATATATCAAATCGAAATAAATAACTTTCTTTAGGCCCAGTAGTTAGAATTGATAGGTTAGATACAATACAAAAAAATCCTGTATTTTTCTTATATTATTTAGCAATCTTTCGTTTTATTTTTATTCTTTCTTTTGTTCTCTTTAATGATCAAACAATTGGCTTTCTTATAATTATAACGAGAATTTTATTATTCGAATTTTGTTTTGTTTTGCTACCCATTTTTGATCATCACATTCAGACCCTCAATTCGTTATTTTGTGCTAGGGGTAACTTGTGAAATTTTTCCAAAGATTTGATTGATATTATTGATATTTTGGTAGTCAAGTAAGTTCTCTCGTCTTGAAATCAAAATAATATTCATTAATTGAAGTGGATGTCCCACGTATTCATTAAAAGGAAGGAATTGCTTCGAATTGGATGGACCAATTGCAATATCTGGAAACACTATTTTTTTGTTTATTCATTCGAATTCAGAGTGGATTCTTTATTCTAAATTTTGTGTTTTTTCAAGATTCAAGGACTAATTAACAAATTAGAACAAAAAAAACAGAAAATAGACTCATGGATTCGATACTTTGTAATAGAATAATAGAACTCATGTTTCATAGAAATACTAGGTCGCATAGAGTCGACGAGCGCGACGGGTTCGTTAACAATTTATAGATGAAAAAAAATGGAAAAAAAGAGAGCATTTATTCCCTTTCTATATCTTGTATCTATAGTATTTTTACCCTGGTGGATCTCTCTATCATTTCAAAAAAGTCTGGAATCTTGGGTTACTAATTGGTGGAATATTAATCAATCTGAAACTTTTTTGAATGATATTCAAGAAAGGGGTCTTCTAGAAAAATTCATCGAATTAGAGGAGCTCCTTTTGTTGGACGAAATGATAAAGGAATACCCGGAAACATATCTACAAAAGCTTCGTATAGGAATCCACAATGAAATGATTCAATTGATCAAGATGCACAATGAGGATTGTATCCATATGATTTTGCACTTCTCGACAAATATAATCTGTTTCCTTATTCTAAGTGGGTATTCTATTCTGGGAAATAAAGAACTTATTCTTCTTAACTCTTGGGTTCAGGAATTCCTATATAACTTAAGCGACACAATAAAAGCTTTTTCTATTCTTTTATTAACCGATTTATGTATCGGATTTCATTCACCCCACGGTTGGGAACTAATGATTGGCTCTATCTACAAAGATTTTGGATTTGCGCATAACGATCAAATTATATCTGGTCTTGTTTCCACTTTTCCAGTCATTCTAGATACAATTTTAAAATATGGCATTTTCCGTTATTTAAATCGTGTATCCCCATCGCTTGTAGTGATTTATCATTCAATGAATGATTGAAAAGAAAAACGATATACGGATATTAATCCAATTAGAATTTAGAATTATAATGTTTCTTACTTCGTACATAATCAAAGCATTCAAAATCGTACTTACTCCTTCTATTTCTACCCACCCAAGGCGGGGAGTTTATCCCACATTCCAGTAATATTATTTCAGTAAATTCAGTTCAGTAAGGTAAATAGCAGAATCGTGGATAGGGAACTATACTAGCAACCTACCCAATTTATTGTAGAAATTGTCGGGATCAACGATTGATTGGACCATGCAAACTAGAAATACTTTTTCTTGGATAAAAGAACAGATTACTCGATCCATTTCCATATCGGTCATGATATATATAATAACTCGGTCATCCATTTCAAATGCGTATCCCATTTTTGCACAGCAAGGTTATGAAAATCCACGAGAAGCAACTGGGCGTATTGTATGCGCCAATTGCCATTTAGCTAATAAGCCCGTGGATATTGAGGTTCCACAAGCGGTTCTTCCTGATACTGTATTTGAAGCCGTTGTTCGAATTCCTTATGATACGCAACTAAAACAGGTTCTTGCTAACGGCAAAAAGGGGGGTTTGAATGTGGGGGCTGTTCTTATTTTACCTGAGGGATTTGAGTTAGCCCCGCCCGATCGTATTTCTCCCGAGATGAAAGAAAAGATAGGCAATCTTTCTTTTCAGAGCTATCGCCCCAATAAAAAAAATATTATTGTGATAGGTCCTGTTCCCGGGCAAAAATATAGTGAAATCACCTTTCCGATTCTTTCCCCGGACCCTACTACTAAGAAAGATGTTCACTTCTTAAAATATCCGATATATGTAGGTGGTAACAGGGGGAGGGGCCAGATTTATCCTGACGGAAGCAAGAGTAATAATACAGTTTATAATGCTACAGCAGCCGGTATAGTAAAGAAAATTTTTCGAAAAGAAAAGGGTGGATACGAAATAACCATAGTGGGTGCCTCGGATGGACGTGAAGTGGTTGATGTTATCCCTCCAGGACCAGAACTTCTTGTTTCAGAGGGTGAATCTATCAAACTTGATCAACCATTAACAAGTAATCCTAATGTGGGTGGATTTGGTCAAGGAGATGCAGAAATAGTACTTCAAGACCCATTGCGCGTACAAGGTCTTTTGTTCTTCTTTGCATCTGTTATTTTGGCACAAATCTTTTTAGTTCTTAAAAAGAAACAGTTCGAGAAGGTTCAATTGTCCGAAATGAATTTCTAGATTCGTGGATTTATCAACATCAAGTTCGTAACAAGAACAAAATTTTTGTTGATAATTCTTTGACAGTTTTGGATGATCAAGAAATAAAAAAATTATAAGAAGGCTCTTGTTTTGTTTATACTATTTTTCTACATCTACGAGAAGTCTGGAATTACTTGTACTACATTCTTAGTTAGAATATATCTATTGCAAAGAGGGCTATTTGACTTTTTTTTACTTTTTTTTTCGATCGAAATTGGGATGATGTCACTATTATCAAATATCATATGATACCTCAATTTCATAGAGTGTATCAAAAGTTTTCTATTCGATTCTAGAATAAAATTCGACTAGATACTAGACTAGACTAGACTAAGCGGGGAATATAACGAAAAGAGACGATAAATGAGGGGAACAAACGATTCTAGGGGGGGGTTCGTTGCCTTCCCGGTCTTCGACACACGACAAGGAATTGTACACATACTTGCTTGTCGTGTGCCGAAATAGTAATGAGTCTGGATTCCCTTCGTCAAAGACTTAGTCGGAATTTCATTTTTTTCGAGATTTCATTTTTGTTTTTTTTTTTTAGATTTAGATTGATTATTTTATTATATTATTATTACGCATATAATTATAATATACCTTATTTTATAATATACTACTTTAACTTTAATAATATAATATAATATAATATACTACTTTAATAATATACTTTACTTACTATAGTAGTGGACAAACTGAAAAAAAAAAGATAGAGGAAAATTGATTGAACAAATGGAACTTCTTGCACGATATTTGATCTAGAAAAATATCGATTCTATTGTGTGATTCAATAAATCAAGTGATTCCTTCTTTCTTTTAGGAAGGGTCAATTAAAGAAGACTATCGAGAAATAGATGTTTTGAATGACCAAATAAATGAATTTCCAAAAAGCATCATTGCATGGATCCCTTTTTCATTTATACGAAAAAGAATTATGATAATTAAAATAAATAAAGAAATTAACGGGACCTCCCCCTTCTTTGTTTGTCTAATTCAAGGGAGAAGGAAAGTCCCGTCGAGTTCT